ACCTTGCGCCTCTGTTTTATTTATTCTTTTCTTTTTTTTGAAATCGAGTCAAAAAATACTAGAGTTATAAAGTATGAACTATCCCTTGATTGTTGCAAGACCTGAGAAAAGGAATTTCCTTTGGACTACGGACGGGAAGGATGAAAGTGAGTAGGTCTGCTAATTCCTCATCTGCAAATCAACCCTTCCCGGAGGTTATTTTATCAACGAATAAGGAATTGTATGAGTGAAATTTGGATCTAATTTGAAAAGCAAAGGACAGGTCCAGGGCAATAAAATAGGTATTTTTTTATTTGTAAAATTAAACAAAAGGATTCGCAAATAAAAGTGCTAATGCTACAACCAATCCATAAATGGTTAAAGCTTCCATAAAAGCTAGACTAAGCAATAGAGTACCTCGTATTTTTCCCTCTGCCTCAGGCTGTCTCGCGATACCCTCTACAGCTTGACCTGCAGCAGTCCCTTGACCAATGCCAGGTCCAATAGAAGCAAGCCCTACGGCCAATCCAGCAGCAATAACGGAAGCGGCAGAAATCAGTGGATTCATGATAAGTTCCTCATACCAACAAAAAGAAATGGTTAATGATACAATCAATCAATGAATTATGACTTAATTATTCCATTGATAGGATTCATCCGGTCGAAGTAACTACGAACTTCGAATTTAAGTAATACTATTCTATTATTGAATTGTCAAAACTCCTTCGATTTCTCTTTTTTTGTTTCTATCCACAGAGTTTTGGGAAATCCATACAACTTTCGTTCTTCCCTTTCTTGGTTCCGAACTATTATTTCCATTTTTCAATTTCTTTATCTTTATTTTATCTGTTTATTCAGCCAATTCACAGCTACAACAGTATGAAAGGATACTTCGACCGGAACCCACAAGTAGACAAGTAGTAGGTCAATCTTTAATTTCTAGATAACTAGTCAATATCTACTATCACATATACATGTCTTTCTTATCTAATGTAAACCATTCGTTTCGATCGGATTCGAGAATCAATCCATTTTTTTTAGTAATCCCCTTTTTTGTAACTTTTTTTCTCCCTTCCATTTTCTTTATCATTATTTTATTTTAACCAACTAGAGAAAAAAAAAGATTCGCGCGAATTATTCCGTAGAAATCTCATTATTTCCTTGATCTAAGTTCATGCAATTTGGTTTATTATTTAGTAATTCTTTTGGTCAATTGTGAAAATCTACTGTAAAGTAGAATCAAAGTCGACTCGTATTTCCTGTTTTTTAGTTAATTAAATTTTATCACACGGCATAAAGGGTAATATCTTCTATTCAAAATTCTTATTTGATTTGAATAAGAAGGTTGGCTGACCAATAGAATAGAAGGTGAATATTCGTCGAGGAAAGGAGAGTTTTGGGAAAAATATCTGTTAGATCTCTTTCCCCCTTTTTGAACTCTCTAATTAATATCAAATTTTTGATTTTTTTGTTCTTAATTTGATCTATTTCTATTCCTTAAGTCAATCATCTTGAACCGCACATACATTGCTTTGAAATAAGCTAAAAAAAAAAAAAGACTATTTCAATGATGGCCCTCCATGGATTCGCCTATATAAGCGGCGGCTAAAGTTGCAAAAATAAGAGCTTGAATACCACTTGTAAATAATCCAAGGAACATGACAGGGATAGGAACCACTAAAGGTACTAAAGAAACAAGAACAACAACGACTAATTCATCCGCTAAGATATTCCCGAAAAGTCGAAAACTGAGTGATAGGGGTTTTGTGAAATCTTCTAAGATGTTAATGGGTAAAAGGATTGGGGTTGGTTGAATATATTTCCCGAAATAACTGAATCCCCTTTTGGAAAGACCTGCATAGAAATAGGCCGCTGACGTGAGTAAAGCCAAAGCAACTGTAGTATTTATATCATTCGTAGGTGCGGCCAACTCTCCATGAGGTAATTCTATGATTTTCCAAGGTAAAAGAGCTCCTGACCAATTCGAAACAAAAATAAATAGAAACAAGGTTCCAATAAAAGGAACCCAAGGGCCGTATTCTTCTCCAATTTGAGTTTTACTCACATCTCGAATGAACTCAAGAACATATTCGAAGAAATTCTGACCCCCAGTCGGAATGGTTTGTGGGTTCCGAACAGCTATAGTAGCTGAACCTAATAAGATAGCAATTACAACCCAAGAGGTAATAAGTACTTGTCCGTGGACTTGGAAATCCCCTATTTTCCAATAGAAATGTTGACCTACTTCCACACCGGATATCTCGTATAAGCCTTTTAGTGTGTTGATGGAACATGATAGCACATCCATATTGCCCTCTGAAAAAATCGAACTTTAAACAAAATTATTTTGATTCAACCATCTCTTTATCTACTGGAATGGGGTATTTCGAATACCAACTGATAGTTTGAATACTAACTAATTCCATAGTATTCCCAGTTTTTTTATCTATTTTTAGAAATTCATAAAAAATAATCGATTCTATAAATCTATTGTATTTTCGAAGTAAAACTTATTGATTTTATCTTATTATTAATCAAGGATTTCTTCTATAGCTAGAACTAGAACGACCCTCACAAATCGCAAATACTAATTTATTAAGAATTAATCGGATTGAGGATATAGCGTCATCATTCGCCGGAATTGAAATATCTGCAAGATCGGGATCGCAATTTGTATCGATTAAACAAATTGTTGGAATTCCTAAAGTGATACACTCCCGCAGGGCGGTATATTCTTCATGCTGATCGACGATGATCACAATATCGGGTAATCCTGTCATATATTTAATCCCGCCCAGATAGGTTTGTAAGCGAAATAGTTGTCTTTTCAACATAGCCGCATCTCTTTTAGGAAGACGGTTGAGTCTTCCCGTTTTTTGTTTCATTCTCAAGTCCCTGAACTTATGAAGTCTCGTTTCTGTAGTGGACCAATTCGTTAACATACCGCCGAGCCATTTTTTAGTAACACAATGACACCGGGCCCTTATTGCAGCCCATGCTACTAAATCAGCTGCTTTTTTTTTGGTCCCAACAATTAAGAATTGTTTTCCCCTACTTGCTGCACCAAAAACCAAATCACAGGCTTCAGATAAAAACCGAGCAGTTCTAGTAAGATTTGTAATATGAATACCTTTACGCTTTGCCGAGATATAAGGTGCCATTTTAGGATTCCATTTCCTAGGCTCATGGCCCAAATGAACCCCTGCCCCCAGCATCTCTTCCAAGTTGATGTTCCAATATCTTCTGGTCATTTCTCCCCACACCCCCCCGCTTTTTCCAAAAAGGCGACGGGGAACCCTGAACGGAAATAAAGAATTGTTCCGATGGAACCTTCACGTCTATCGTAGATTGGCATAGATATATGAATAAGCCATTAGTCTTTTCTATTCCTTATTTTTTATTACCAACCTAAATGACTGTCCCAAATACCGATAGTAAAGTAAAAAAAAAAAGATGAATCCGCCTTTAGGAATCATTAAATCCCATAAAGTTCTGATGTATCATCCAAATTCTTTGAAAGAAAAGAATCAACCCACTTTCGGTAGTGAAACAAAATATCTCCCATTTCCCCCTCGAATAGATTGTTTTCTTTTGTTTCCAAAGGGCTCTTTTTTTGTTGTTTTGACGGGGGCACTAATCCCTTCAATCCGGTCCCGGCGGGTATCATACCCCCAAAAACAACGTTCTCTTTCAATCCTTTTAACCAATCGACTCGACCCCGGAGAGCTGCTTTTGCTAAAACCCGAGCCGTTTCTTGAAAACTCGCTTCAGATATGAAACTTTGAGTATTGAGAGCTGCTCGAGTTATTCCCAATAAGGTGGCTCGGTAACAAACTGCTTCTTCCAATGCGCGCCCCACTCGTTCCGCTCGCAACAATCCAACTAGTTCTCCGGGCGAAAAAACATTAGACATTCCATCTTCTGAAATCAAGACTTTTGATGTTATTTGACGTACAATAATTTCTATATGCCTATTATGAATCTGTACCCCCTGGGATCGATAAACCTTTTGGATCTTATTAACCAAAGAGATACGGCTTTGGACTATAGTTAGCTCAGCACCAATCAAGAATGCCCATGGCATTCCAAGAATTCTTGGTATATGTTCATTCCAACGCTCAACCCTCTTTTCTAGATTCATCGATATTGAATCAATCGAACGCACTTCTAACACCTGTTCTACTTTTGGAAGCCCTTGGGTTATATCACCAGATCTTGATTTTTCATATATAAATGTAATGAAAGTATCACCTTCGTGCAGGATTTGCCCATAATGGCCATGAACAGTTGCTCCCGGAGTGGCCAAATAAGGCTTAGCTGATCGTATTACTACAGAGTCAACTTGAACAAGTATAACTTGACCTGATTTTAGGCGCGGTGCATTTTTTGTTCTACATATATTTTCACAAATCAACTGCCCAAGACTCATTATTGTAGATGTTTCTTCACAATAATTAGGATCGAGCAAATACCAATTCCAATTTAAAAGAATGGTACTGAATGGATCGGGGTTATCAATTTTCGCATTTTCATCCAGTAAATAGTATTTACTGACTTGAAAAGTCTTTTTCAAATTTTCAACGTTATTTAGCAAGATTGGATTATGAGTTATTAAATGGAAAAATGTATAAAGATTCGCAATTTGAAAAGTGGTTCCTAAAGGCCCCAGCGAATTCGTAATTGGAATTCGAGGATCTTTTGGAATTGATTTTTTTATCCCGTTGTAATAGTTTACATCGTTGAATCGACCCACCCGAAAACAATTGGATGATGACAAAATGATCGACGACTCGAGTCCCGTATTTTGATTCAACAACATATGAATAGTTCTTTGATTGGGATCTGAGGTTTGTTGAATTCTTGTCTCGGAATAAATCGAAGAAAACGGATTGATATTTGTGCAATCTGATGCATTTCTATTAGTAGAGGGCAAGCCAGAGACTGATGTAGCATTCCTTTTTCCGATATATGAACTAGGGGGTTTTACCAAATCGATTCTTAGGAAATGTCGAATTAAACCG